TCCTAGACCCAACCTCTCTATGGGGACCCCCCCCTTCCCCCCCAGCATATTTTTATTAATGCTTTAAGGGTATGTATAATATGCATCGCACTCTCCGCCACATCAGACAGTCCATGAAATGTAGGACACCCCACATCATACGCTATGGCTCTCCACAAAATGCCCAAACATTATCTCCAAAACGGACCTCATACGGCCAATACACCCTCCAGAGACATTCTTGTTTCAGGTACCATATAGCCCAAATGCTCCTACCTACAGCCAAGCCGCAAGCGTCACCCAAAGACCCAGGAACTTATCTACTGTACTCCAAACCCAACCAAGAGAACGAGGGATGTCCCAGTACACCTTTGCATTCCCCTAGACTACTGAATTCGCCCACCTCCTAGGTAAGATTCTCCTCCAACAGCCTTCAAGCACTCCCAAGCCAGAGGACATGGTTATCTATTGATCGCGCTTCTCACGAGAACCGAGCTACTCAACGTCAGAAGTGTATTACGTTATTGCCCTGCAGGCGCATACATCTAATAAACTTGCTCTTTTGCGCTATTGGTTGTAACTTCAGGAACATAACCTCCACCAATTCCTTCCTCCTTGCTCTTCACAGATACAAGTGGTCGGTTGAATAATCCTCCCTTCTCTCATTACCTCGACATACCGACCTTCTACACTTTTTTCTTTTCGGCGTCTCTTCAATAAGCCCCTCAAGTGCAGCGCAGGTGTTATCTTCCTCTTGACATGTCCATCACATGACTACCGCGCATATGAATCCCCTAACACCCAGAATGTCATGGTTTGCGGATAAGGTCGTCTCAAACTTGGCACTGATGCACTTTGACCCCATTCATGGAGTGCGCGCTAATCACCTCTAGACAACAGATAGTGTAATGGTTGCCGGACATAAAAATTATTATTACATGTACTAGGAATTGTCATTTAAATCTAGTTTTACGCATTCTTTTTTTTTTATCTTGACTATTTTTTGTTTTTTTTGTCAAAAAATTAAACCATTTATCCCTACATTTTACAAATCATTCATCATCAATTTATTTTAAATTAACTTTCCTCTGAGTTTCCTACTATCATAAGACGACAATCAACTATCATCATCGCATCACCATCCCCCCCAAAAAACAAACCACACACAACTGATTTTTACCTACCATTTACCGTTTTACGCCACCGAAAAAACAAACAAAAATAGAAATCATGATCACAAATTATGAATCGATCATAAACCAATCCCCCTACGTTCTTGTAGCTTATAAAAAGCATGACACTGAAGATGTCAAGATGGCTGCCACACACACCCAAGAACAAAAGACTTAGTCCTAACCTTACTGTTAGTTTTTGCTAGGTATATACATGCAAGTATCCGCGCGCCAGTGTAGATGCCCTGGACACCTTGATTAGGTAGATAGGAGCGGGTATCAGGCTCACCATAACCGTAGCCCAAGACGCCTAGCACTTGCCACGCCCCCACGGGTATTCAGCAGTAGTTAATATTAAGCAATGAGTGTAAACTTGACTTAGCCATAGCAAATTAGGGTTGGTAAATCCTGTGCCAGCCACCGCGGTCATACAGGAGACCCAAATTAACATTATAACGGCGTAAAGAGTGGTCACATGCTATCCAAGTAACTAAGATTAAAAAGCAACTGAGCTGTCACAAGCCCAAGATGCCAATAAGGCCTCCTTATCAAAGAAGATCTTAGAACAACGATTAATTGAACTCCACGAAAGCCAGGGCCCAAACTGGGATTAGATACCCCACTATGCCTGGCCCTAAATCTTGATGCTTACACCTACTAAAGCATCCGCCCGAGAACTACGAGCACCAACGCTTAAAACTCTAAGGACTTGGCGGTGTCCCAAACCCACCTAGAGGAGCCTGTTCTGTAATCGATGATCCACGATATACCTGACCATTCCTTGCCAAAACAGCCTACATACCGCCGTCTCCAGCTCACCTACCCTGAAAGCCAAACAGTGAGCGCAACAGCCCCACCACGCTAATACGACAGGTCAAGGTATAGCCTATGGAATGGAAGCAATGGGCTACATTTTCTAAGTTAGAACACAACGGCAAAGGGGTATGAAATAACCCCTAGAAGGCGGATTTAGCAGTAAAGTGGGACAATCGAGCCCTCTTTAAGCCGGCTCTGGGGCACGTACATACCGCCCGTCACCCTCCTCATAGGCCGCCCCCCCCCCCCCATAAACTAATAAGCTACCCAGCCAAAGATGAGGTAAGTCGTAACAAGGTAAGTGTACCGGAAGGTGCACTTAGGATACCAAGACGTAGCTTAATCAAAAGCATTCAGCTTACACCTGAAAAATGTCTGCTAACACCAGATCGTCTTGATGCCAACCTCTAGCCCAACCGACATGACCTGGAATAACAAAGCCACTTCAAACACCCAACTAAAGCATTTACTAGTCCTAGTATAGGCGATAGAAAAGACACCATTGGAGCGATAGAGATCACGTACCGTAAGGGAAAGATGAAATATTAGTGAAATAAACTAAGCTAAAAACAGCAAAGATCAACCCTTGTACCTTTTGCATCATGGTCTAGCAAGAAAAACCAAGCAAAATGAATTTAAGTTTGCCATCCCGAAACCCAAGCGAGCTACTTACGAGCAGCTATTTTGAGCGAACCCGTCTCTGTGGCAAAAGAGTGGGATGACTTGTTAGTAGAGGTGAAAAGCCAACCGAGCTGGGTGATAGCTGGTTGCCTGTGAAACGAATCTTAGTTCACTCTTAATTCTTCTCCAAGGAAGCACACAAACCCTAATGAAGCGAATTAAGGGCAATTTAAAGGAGGTACAGCTCCTTTAAAAAAGAATACAATCTCTACGAGCGGATAAATAAGGACTTACCAATCATACTGTGGGCCCTCAAGCAGCCATCAACAAAGAGTGCGTTAAAGCTCTCCCCTACAAAAATACAAAAACAATATGACTCCCTCCTCATTAACAGGCTAACCTATATTTAAATAGGAGAATTAATGCTAGAATGAGTAACCTGGGTCCTCCCTCTACGACGCAAGCTTACATCGGCACATTATTAACAAATCACCAATATACGACTAATCAAACAAGCAGAGTATTAAGCACATTGTTAACCCGACAGAGGAGCGTCCATTAAGAAAGATTAAAACCTGTAAAAGGAACTCGGCAAACCCGTCAAGGCCCGACTGTTTACCAAAAACATAGCCTTCAGCAAACCACAGACAAGTATTGAAGGTGATGCCTGCCCGGTGACTCACGTTCAACGGCCGCGGTATCCTAACCGTGCAAAGGTAGCGCAATCAATTGTCCCATAAATCGAGACTAGTATGAATGGCTAAACGAGGTCTTAACTGTCTCTTACAGGCAATCGGTGAAATTGATCTCCCTGTTCAAAAGCAGGGATAAACACATAAGACGAGAAGACCCTGTGGAACTTTAAAACCAGCAACCATCTTAGATCACCTACTCACCCATCGGGTTCACTGTCACATAAGATACTGGTCTGCGTTTTTCGGTTGGGGCGACCTTGGAGCAAAACAGAACCTCCAAAAATTAGACCACACCTCTAGACTGAGAGCAACCCCTCAACGTGCTAATAGCACCCAGACCCAATATAATTGATCAATGGACCAAGCTACCCCAGGGATAACAGCGCAATCTCCTCCGAGAGTCCGTATCGACGGGGAGGTTTACGACCTCGATGTTGGATCAGGACATCCTAGTGGTGCAGCCGCTACTAAGGGTTCGTTTGTTCAACGATTAATAGTCCTACGTGATCTGAGTTCAGACCGGAGTAATCCAGGTCGGTTTCTATCTATGATGAACTCTTCCCAGTACGAAAGGATAGGAAAAGTGAGGCCAATACTACAAGCAAGCCTTCGCCTTAAGTAATGAAACCAACTAAATTACAAAAGGCTATCACTCCACACCACGTCCAAGAAAAGGACTAGCTAGCGTGGCAGAGCTCGGAAAATGCAAAAGGCTTAAGTCCTTTAACTCAGAGGTTCAAATCCTCTCCCTAGCTTTAACCTACAACCCATGACTAACTACCCCCTACTAATTAACCTAATTATATCCCTCTCCTACGCCCTCCCAATCTTGATTGCAGTAGCCTTCCTGACACTAGTAGAGCGCAAAATCTTAAGTTACATGCAAAATCGAAAAGGCCCTAACATTGTAGGACCATACGGCCTCCTGCAACCCCTAGCAGACGGAGTGAAACTATTCATCAAAGAGCCTATCCGACCCTCAACATCCTCCCCAGTCCTGTTTCTTGCAACCCCAGTATTAGCTCTTCTCTTAGCAATTTCAATCTGAGCCCCTCTCCCCCTGCCTTTTTCACTAGCAGACCTTAATCTAGGCCTGCTATTCCTGCTGGCCATATCGAGCCTAGCAGTATACTCTATCCTCTGATCCGGCTGAGCCTCCAACTCAAAATATGCGCTAATTGGTGCACTGCGAGCAGTAGCCCAGACAATCTCGTACGAAGTGACCCTAGCCATTATCCTCCTGTCTGTTGTACTCCTTAGCGGTAACTACACCCTAAGTACCCTTGCAGTCACTCAAGAACCCCTATACCTTATTTTCTCATGCTGGCCCCTCGCTATAATGTGATACGTCTCCACACTTGCTGAGACTAATCGTGCTCCCTTTGACCTAACAGAAGGGGAATCCGAACTGGTCTCTGGGTTTAACGTAGAATACGCAGCTGGCCCTTTCGCACTCTTCTTCTTAGCTGAATACGCCAACATTATACTCATAAACACTATTACCACAATCCTCTTCTTCAACCCAAGCCTGCTTAACCTCCCCCAAGAGCTATTCCCCGTAGTACTAGCCACAAAAGTCCTACTACTATCAGCAGGATTTCTATGAATTCGTGCCTCCTATCCACGATTCCGATATGACCAGTTAATGCACTTACTATGAAAGAATTTCCTACCACTCACACTTGCCCTATGTCTATGGCACACCAGCATGCCAATTTGCTATGCGGGACTACCCCCTTATCTAAGACCACCGGAAATGTGCCTGAACACTAAGGGTCACTATGATAAAGTGAACATGGAGGTATACCAGTCCTCTCATTTCCTACAGCTTAGAAAAGCAGGAATCGAACCTACACTAGAGGAATCAAAATCCTCCATACTTCCCTTATATTACTTTCTAGTAGGGTCAGCTAAACAAGCTATCGGGCCCATACCCCGAAAATGATGGTTTGACTCCTTCCCCTGCTAATGAACCCCCAAGCAAAACTAATTTTCATAATCAGCCTCCTCCTGGGGACTGCCATTACAATCTCGAGCAACCACTGAATCATAGCTTGAGCTGGCCTCGAAATCAATACACTCGCCGTCCTACCATTAATCTCAAAATCTCACCATCCACGGTCCATCGAAGCAGCTACTAAGTACTTCCTGACCCAAGCAGCTGCCTCCGCCTTAGTCTTATTCTCCAGCATAACCAACGCATGGCACACCGGACAATGAGACATTACCCAACTAACTCATCCCACATCTGGCCTAATCCTAACTTCAGCAATTGCAATGAAATTAGGCTTAGTCCCATTCCACTTCTGATTCCCAGAAGTGCTACAAGGCTCCCCTCTTTCCACTGGACTCCTGCTATCCACTATCATAAAACTACCCCCAATCACCCTTTTATACATAACTTCTCCATCACTAAACCCCACACTCCTGACTACCCTGGCCATCCTTTCAGCAGCCATCGGAGGATGAATAGGCCTCAACCAAACACAGATTCGAAAAATCCTGGCTTTCTCCTCCATCTCGCACCTTGGCTGAATAGCAATCATCATCATCTACAACCCTAAACTCACCCTCCTAAACTTCTACCTGTACACTATAATAACTGCAACTATCTTCCTCACCCTAAACTCAATCAAAGTAATAAAACTATCTACTCTAATGACCGCATGGACTAAAATCCCCTCACTAAATATAATGCTACTCTTAACCTTACTTTCTCTTGCAGGGCTTCCCCCCTTAACAGGATTTCTGCCTAAATGACTCATCATTCAAGAACTAACTAAACAAGAAATAATCCCCGCAGCCACACTCATGTCCCTTCTCTCACTACTAAGCCTATTCTTCTACCTCCGCCTTGCATACTGCACAACAATTACACTCCCACCCCACACTACAAATCACATAAAACAATGACGCACCAGCAAATCAACCAACATTATGATTGCTGTCCTAACTACAATATCCCTCATTCTCCTCCCCATCTCACCCATGATCCTCTCCATCATTTAAGAAACTTAGGATTAATTTAAACCGAAGGCCTTCAAAGCCTTAAATAAGAGTTAAACCCTCTTAGTTTCTGCTAAAGTCCGCAGGCTATTACCCTGCATCCCCTGAATGCAACCCAGGTACTTTAATTAAGCTAGGACCTTACAACACACTAGGCAGATGGGCTTCGATCCCATGATTCTATAGTTAACAGCTACATGCCCTAACCAACAGGCCTCTGCCTAAGACTCCGGTACACGATCAATGTACATCAATGAGCTTGCAACTCACTATGAACTTCACTACAGAGCCGATAAGAAGAGGAATTGAACCTCTGTAAAAAGGACTACAGCCTAACGCTTACACACTCAGCCATCTTACCTATGACATTCATTAACCGATGATTATTCTCAACCAACCACAAAGATATCGGGACCCTATACCTAATCTTCGGCGCATGAGCCGGAATAGTGGGTACCGCCCTAAGCCTCCTCATCCGAGCAGAACTAGGTCAACCCGGAGCCCTCCTAGGAGACGACCAAGTATACAACGTAGTCGTCACAGCCCATGCCTTTGTAATAATTTTCTTCATAGTCATGCCTATTATGATCGGAGGGTTCGGAAACTGATTAGTTCCCCTAATAATCGGAGCCCCAGACATAGCATTCCCACGAATAAATAACATGAGCTTCTGACTACTTCCCCCATCATTCCTTCTCCTACTAGCTTCCTCCACTGTTGAAGCAGGAGTTGGTACAGGCTGAACAGTATACCCCCCACTAGCTGGCAATCTCGCTCACGCCGGAGCCTCAGTTGACTTAGCAATCTTCTCCCTACACTTGGCCGGTATCTCTTCAATCCTAGGGGCAATCAATTTCATCACAACAGCCCTCAACATAAAACCCCCAGCCCTATCACAATACCAAACTCCCCTATTCGTGTGATCCGTATTAATCACTGCAGTACTTCTACTCCTCTCCCTTCCCGTACTTGCTGCAGGAATCACAATGCTCCTGACAGACCGCAACCTCAATACCACATTCTTCGACCCAGCAGGAGGAGGGGACCCAGTCCTATACCAACACCTCTTCTGATTCTTCGGCCATCCAGAAGTCTACATTCTAATCCTACCAGGATTTGGGATCATCTCCCATGTAGTAACCTACTACGCAGGAAAAAAAGAACCATTCGGGTACATAGGAATAGTATGAGCCATGCTATCCATCGGATTCCTAGGATTCATCGTCTGAGCCCACCACATGTTCACAGTTGGAATAGACGTTGACACTCGAGCATACTTCACGTCCGCCACTATAATCATTGCCATCCCAACCGGCATTAAAGTATTCAGCTGACTGGCCACACTCCACGGGGGCGTGATCAAGTGAGACCCACCAATACTATGAGCCCTAGGGTTTATCTTCTTATTCACCATCGGAGGACTAACTGGAATCGTCCTAGCAAACTCCTCACTAGATATCGCACTACACGACACCTACTACGTAGTAGCCCACTTCCACTATGTCCTATCAATAGGAGCAGTGTTTGCAATCCTAGCCGGCTTCACACACTGATTCCCCCTATTCACCGGTTACACCCTCCACTCAACATGAGCCAAAGCCCACTTCGGCGTAATGTTCGTAGGAGTCAACTTAACCTTCTTCCCTCAACATTTCCTAGGCCTGGCTGGTATACCACGCCGATACTCAGACTACCCCGATGCCTACACCCTATGAAACACTATCTCCTCAGTGGGATCGCTCATCTCTCTAACAGCCGTAATCATACTAGTCTTCATCATCTGAGAAGCCTTCGCATCAAAACGTAAAGTCCTGCAACCAGAACTAACAAGCACCAACGTCGAATGAATCCACGGCTGCCCACCCCCATTCCACACCTTCGAAGAACCCGCCTTCGTCCAAGTCCAAGAAAGGAAGGAGTCGAACCCCCATATGTTGGTTTCAAGCCAACCGCATGAACCACTTATGCTTCTTTCTCATAGAGATGTTAGTAAAACAATTACATAGCCTTGTCAAGACTAAATTGCAAGTGAAACCCCTGCACATCTCTTCACCCAAACATGGCCAACCACTCACAACTTAACTTTCAAGACGCTTCCTCTCCCATCATAGAAGAACTCATAGGATTCCACGATCACGCCATAATGATCGCACTAGCAATCTGCAGTCTAGTACTTTACCTCCTAACCCATATAATAACAGGAAAACTCTCATCCAGCACCGTAGACGCACAAGAAATTGAACTTGTCTGAACAATTCTCCCAGCCATAGTTCTAATCACACTTGCCCTACCATCCCTACGAATTCTATACATGATAGACGAAATCAACGAACCCGATTTAACCCTAAAAGCCATCGGCCACCAATGATACTGAACATATGAGTACACTGATCTTAAAGACCTCACATTCGACTCTTACATAATCCCAACATCAGACCTACCTCTAGGACACTTCCGACTGCTAGAAGTCGACCACCGTGTTGTAGTTCCAATAAGCTCTACAATCCGAGTAATCGTCACCGCCGATGACGTACTTCATTCATGAGCAGTCCCAAGCCTAGGAGTAAAAACCGATGCAATCCCAGGACGCTTAAACCAAACTTCCTTCCTTGCTTCCCGACCTGGAGTCTTCTACGGACAATGCTCAGAAATCTGCGGAGCTAACCACAGCTTCATGCCAATCGTAGTAGAATCAACTCCCCTCGCCAACTTCGAAAGCTGATCTTCTCTAGCAGCCTCCTMATCATTAAGAAGCTATGAACCAGCATTAGCCTTTTAAGCTAAAGAAAGAGGACTACTCTCCTCCTTAATGATATGCCTCAACTAAACCCTGCACCTTGATTTTTTATCATGATTATTTCATGACTAACCTTCTCCTTCATCATTCAACCCAAGCTTCTATCATTCGTATCAATAAATCCCCCATCCAACAAGCCACCTATTGCCCCAAGCACCACCCCCTGAACCTGACCATGAACCTAAGCTTCTTCGACCAATTCTCAAGCCCATCCTTCCTAGGAATCCCACTCATCCTCATCTCAATAACATTTCCAGCTCTTTTAATCCCCTCACTAGACAACCGATGAATCACTAACCGACTCTCAACCCTCCAACTATGATTCGTTAACCTAATTACAAAACAACTAATAATACCCCTAGACAAAAAAGGACACAAATGAGCCCTAATCCTAACATCCCTAATAATCTTCCTGCTACTAATCAACCTCCTGGGCTTACTACCATACACATTCACCCCAACCACCCAACTATCTATAAACTTAGCCTTAGCCTTCCCCCTGTGACTTGCCACCCTACTAACAGGCCTACGAAACCAACCCTCTATCTCATTAGGGCACCTCCTACCAGAAGGCACCCCAACCCCACTAATCCCTGCTCTAATCCTAATCGAAACAACAAGCCTACTAATCCGACCCCTAGCCCTAGGAGTACGCCTAACAGCCAACCTTACAGCAGGACACCTACTCATCCAACTCATCTCCACAGCCACAACAGCCCTATTCCCTACAATACCAGCAGTCTCACTCCTAACCCTACTAGTTCTATTCTTACTGACTATCCTAGAAGTAGCAGTAGCAATGATTCAAGCCTACGTCTTCGTACTTCTACTAAGCCTCTACCTACAAGAAAACATCTAACCCCCACAATGGCACACCAAGCACATTCCTACCACATAGTAGACCCCAGCCCATGACCTATTCTAGGAGCCGCCGCCGCCCTCCTGACTACCTCAGGACTCACAATGTGATTCCACTGAAACTCACCCCAACTCCTTATCCTAGGCCTAATCTCCACCTCCCTAGTCATATTCCAATGATGACGTGACGTTGTCCGAGAAAGCACATTCCAAGGACACCACACTCCCACCGTACAAAAAGGCCTACGATACGGCATGGTTCTATTCATCACATCCGAAGCATTCTTCTTTCTTGGCTTTTTCTGAGCATTCTTCCACTCAAGTCTAGCCCCTACCCCAGAACTAGGAGGACAATGACCGCCCGTCGGAATCAAACCCCTGAACCCCATAGACGTACCGCTTCTGAACACTGCCATCCTCCTGGCTTCCGGAGTTACCGTAACATGAGCCCACCACAGTATCACAGAAGCCAACCGAAAACAAGCAATCCAAGCACTTACCCTAACCGTTCTCCTAGGCTTCTACTTCACTGCACTACAAGCCATAGAATACTATGAAGCACCATTCTCCATTGCAGACGGAATCTACGGCTCTACATTCTTCGTCGCTACCGGATTCCACGGCCTACATGTAATCATCGGTTCCACATTCCTACTAGTATGCCTACTACGCTTAATCAAATACCACTTCACATCAGGACACCACTTTGGGTTCGAAGCAGCTGCCTGATACTGACACTTCGTAGACGTCGTATGGCTATTCCTCTACATCTCAATCTACTGATGAGGATCTTACTCTTCTAGTATATTCATTACAATCGACTTCCAATCCTTAAAATCTGGTTTAAATCCAGAGAAGAGTAATGAACATAATCCTATTCATACTAACCCTATCACTTACCCTAAGCATCCTACTAACCGCACTAAACTTTTGACTAGCACAAATAAACCCAGACTCAGAAAAACTATCCCCCTACGAATGTGGATTCGACCCCCTAGGATCCGCTCGACTCCCATTCTCAATCCGATTCTTCCTGGTAGCCATCCTATTCCTCCTATTCGATTTAGAAATTGCCCTACTCCTCCCACTCCCATGAGCTATCCAACTAGAATCACCAACCACCACCCTAATCTGAACCTCCTTCCTCCTTCTTCTACTAACACTAGGACTAATCTACGAATGAATCCAAGGAGGATTAGAATGGGCAGAATAGCAGAAAGTTAGTCTAACCAAGACGGTTGATTTCGACTCAACAAATTATAGCTCACACCCTATAACTTTCTTTATGTCCTACCTTCACCTCAGCTTCTACTCAGCCTTCACCCTAAGCAGCTTAGGCCTAGCTTTTCACCGCACCCATTTAATTTCAGCCCTACTATGCCTAGAAAGCATAATACTATCCATGTATGTAGCGCTCGCCATATGACCGATCCAAATACAATCCTCATCTTCTACCATCCTACCAATTATCATACTGACATTCTCTGCCTGCGAAGCCGGCACAGGCCTAGCCTTACTAGTAGCCTCCACCCGAACCCACGGCTCAGACCACCTACACAACTTCAACCTCCTACAATGCTAAAAATCATCATTCCAACCGCAACACTTCTACCTCTAGCCCTCGTATCCCCGCTCAAACACCTATGAACTAACATCACACTACACAGCTTACTCATTGCCACTATCAGCCTACAATGACTAACACCCACATACTACCCAAACAAAGGCTTAACCCCCTGAACCTCAATTGACCAACTCTCCTCTCCCCTGCTAGTTCTCTCATGCTGACTCCTACCCCTCATGATTATAGCAAGCCAAAACCATTTAGAGCAAGAACCCACTATCCGCAAACGAATTTTCGCCACAACAACAATCTTAGCTCAATTGTTTATCCTTCTAGCCTTCTCAGCCTCAGAGCTAATACTCTTCTACATTGCATTCGAAGCAACCCTCATCCCCACCCTCATCCTCATTACACGATGAGGAAACCAACCAGAACGACTAAACGCTGGCATTTACCTCCTATTCTACACACTAGCCAGCTCGCTCCCCCTGCTAATTGCTATCCTACACCTACAAAACCAAGTCGGCACACTCTACCTTCCCATACTAAAACTATCCCACCCAACATTAAACTCCTCCTGATCCGGGCTAATCGCAAGCCTCGCACTCCTCCTAGCTTTCATGGTCAAAGCCCCCCTATACGGCCTACACCTATGACTCCCCAAAGCCCACGTAGAAGCCCCTATTGCCGGCTCCATACTACTAGCTGCTCTATTACTAAAGCTAGGAGGCTACGGCATTATACGAATCACAATCCTGGTAAACCCAACATCAAACAACCTACACTACCCATTCATCACCCTAGCCCTATGAGGAGCACTGATAACTAGCGCAATCTGCCTACGACAAATCGACCTAAAATCACTAATCGCCTACTCCTCTGTCAGCCACATAGGACTAGTCGTAGCCGCAACCATGATCCAAACCCAATGAGCATTTTCAGGAGCAATAATCCTAATAATCTCACACGGCCTAACCTCCTCAATACTATTCTGCCTAGCCAACACTAACTACGAACGAACCCACAGCCGAATCCTTCTACTTACACGAGGACTCCAACCCCTGCTACCACTTATGGCAACCTGATGACTCCTAGCAAACCTAACAAACATAGCCCTCCCCCCAACAACCAATCTCATGGCAGAACTAACTATCGTCATCGCGCTATTCAACTGATCCGCCTTCACAATCCTCCTAACAGGGGCAGCAATCCTCCTCACCGCCTCATACACCCTATACATACTAACAATAACACAACGAGGCATTCTTCCATCCCACATCACCTCCATCCAAAACTCCTCCACCCGAGAACACCTCCTCATGGCCCTTCACATGATCCCAATACTACTCCTGATCCTCAAACCCGAACTAATCTCCGGCACTCCTATATGCAAGTATAGTTTTAATCAAAACATTAGACTGTGATCCTAAAGATAGAAGTTAAACCCTTCTTACCTGCCGAGGGGAGGTTAAACCAACGAGAACTGCTAACTCTTGAATCTGAGCATAAAACCTCAGTCCCCTTACTTTCAAAGGATAACAGTAATCCAATGGTCTTAGGAGCCACTCATCTTGGTGCAAGTCCAAGTGAAAGTAATGGATCTATCCCTAATCCTAAACACATTCATACTCCTAACCCTGACAACCCTCTCCACCCCCATTCTATTCCCACTACTCTCCCCTAAATTCAAAAACACCCCTAACTCCATCACAAACACAGTTAAAGCCTCATTCCTAATCAGCCTAATCCCCATAACAATTCACATCTACTCAGGAACAGAGAGCCTAGTCTTTTTATGAGAATGAAAATTCATCATAAACTTTAAAATCCCCATTAGCCTCAAAATAGACTTCTACTCCCTCACTTTCTTCCCAATCGCACTATTCGTCTCATGGTCAATTCTACAATTTGCAACATGATACATAGCCTCAGACCCCTACATCACAAAATTCTTCACCTACCTCTTATTCTTCCTAATAGCCATACTCATCCTAATCGTCGCTAACAACCTATTCATTCTATTCATTGGCTGAGAAGGAGTCGGAATCATATCTTTTCTACTAATTAGCTGATGACACGGACGAGCAGAAGCCAACACCGCTGCCCTACAAGCCGTACTGTACAATCGAGTCGGCGACATTGGCCTCATCCTCTGCATAGCATGACTAGCATCCGCCATAAACACCTGAGAAATTCAACAACTACCATCCCCCTCTCAAACCCCAACACTTCCCCTCCTAGGCCTAATTCTAGCTGCAACCGGAAAATCCGCCCAATTCGGCCTGCACCCTTGACTCCCAGCCGCCATAGAAGGGCCTACCCCCGTATCTGCCCTACTCCACTCCAGCACAATAGTAGTAGCTGGAATCTTCCTACTAATCCGAACCCACCCCCTATTTAACAACAACCAAACTGCCCTAACCCTATGCCTCTGCCTAGGGGCCCTATCCACCCTATTTGCAGCTACATGCGCCCTCACCCAAAATGATATCAAAAAAATCATTGCCTTCTCCACCTCAAGCCAACTAGGCCTAATAATAGTCACAATTGGACTGAACCTCCCTGAACTCGCTTTCCTCCACATCTCAACCCACGCATTCTTCAAAGCTATACTCTTCCTATGCTCAGGGTCCATCATCCATAGCCTAAACGGCGAACAAGACATTCGAAAAATAGGAGGTCTCCAAAAAACAATACCCACTACCACCTCATGCTTAACCATCGGGAACCTAGCCCTAATAGGAACACCCTTCCTAGCAGGATTCTACTCAAAAGACCAAATCATTGAAAGCCTAAGCACCTCCTACCTAAACACCTGAGCCCTACTACTAACCCTACTAGCCACATCCTTCACCGCAGTATACACAATCCGCATGACCGTACTCGTACAAACCGGCTTCGTCCGAATTTCCCCTCTAACCCCAATAAATGAAAACAACCCCGCAGTAACCTCACCCATCACCCGACTTGCACTAGGAAGCATCATAGCAGGCTTCCTCATCACTTCATTCATTATCCCAACAAAAACACCTACAATAACCATGCCTCTATACATCAAAATAACTGCTCTAGTAGTAACCGCCCTAGGAATCGCCCTAGCCCTAGAAATCTCAAAAATAGCCCAAACCCTCCTCCCTACAAAACAAACCACCTTCTCAAACTTCTCTACCTCCCTAGGATACTTCAACCCCCTAGTCCACCGCCTAAGCATATCTAACCTCCTCAACGGAGGACAAAATATTGCCTCCCACCTAATCGACTTATCCTGATACAAAATCCTAGGACCAGAAGGACTAGCCAGCTTACAACTAGCAGCAACCAAAACCGCCACTTCCCTCCACTCAGGCTTAATCAAAGCCTACCTAGGAGCATTCGCCATCTCCATCATCATCATCCTCATATCCTCATACAGAAACCTAATGGCCCTCAATCTTCGTAAAAACCACCAAATCCTAAAAATCATCAACAACGCCCTGATTGACCTACCCACACCACCAAACATCTCAACATGATGAAACTTCGGGTCTCTACTAGGCATCTGCTTAATTACTCAAATCGTTACCGGTCTTCTGCTAGCCACACACTACACAGCAGATACCAACCTAGCTTTCTCCTCTGTAGCCCACATATGCCGCGACGTACAATTCGGCTGACTTATCCGTAACCTCCACGCAAACGGAGCCTCCTTCTTCTTCATCTGCATCTACCTACACATTGGCCGAGGAATCTACTACGGCTCATACCTAAACAAAGAGACCTGAAACGTTGGAGTAATTCTCCTCCTAACTCTCATAGCAACTGCCTTTGTAGGCTACGTACTGCCATGAGGACAAATATCATTCTGAGGGGCTACTGTAATTACAAACCTATTCTCAGCAATCCCCTACATTGGACAAACACTAGTAGAATGAGCCTGAGGGGGGTTCTCCGTCGACAACCCAACACTCACTCGATTCTTCGCCCTCCACTTCCTCCTCCCCTTTGTAATCGTAGGCCTCACACTAGTCCACCTCACCTTCCTCCACGAAACAGGATCCAACAACCCAACAGGAGTGCCCTCAGATTGCGACAAAATCCCATTCCACCCATACTACACCGTAAAAGACATCCTAGGCTTCGCACTAATAATCTCCCTACTCGTATCCCTAGCCCTATTCTCCCCCAACCTACTAGGAGACCCAGAAAACTTCACACCAGCCAACCCCCTAGTAACACCCCCTCACATCAAACCCGAATGATACTTCCTATTCGCCTACGCCATTCTACGATCCATCCCTAACAAACTCGGAGGTGTCCTAGCCCTAGCTGCCTCAATTCTTGTACTATTCCTAATACCTCTACTTCACACATCTAAACTACGATCAATGACCTTCCGCCCCATCTCTCAAATCCTATTCTGAGCCCTAGTTGCAAACGTCCTCATTCTAACATGAGTGGGAAGCCAACCAGTAGAACACCCATTCATCATCATTGGTCAACTAGCCTCGCTCTCCTACTTCACCATCATTCTAGTCCTATTCCCCATTGCGGCCGCGCTGGAAAATAAACTACTAAAACTCTAATCAACTCTAATAGTTTATAAAAACATTGGTCTTGTAAGCCAAAGATTGAAGACTAAACCCCTTCTTAGAGTTACACCACATCCCATCACACTATCAGGAAGAAAGGACTTAAACCTTCATCACCAACTCCCAAAGCTGGCATTTTAACCTAAACTACTCCCTGACCCTCCCTTTAAACAGCCCGAATTGCCCCCCGAGATAACCCCCGCACAAGCTCTAACACCACAAACAAGGTCAACAGTAAACCCCACCCCCCAATTAAAAGCAACCCCACCCCCTCTGAATAAAGAACAGCCACCCCACTAAAATCTGACCGAACAGACATCAACCCCCCATTATTAACCGTACTATCTCCCCCCAACAGCCCTAACACACCCCCCACAGCAAGGCCTACTAATACAACAAACCCCATTCCAAACCCATAACCAACAACCCCCCAACTCACCCAAGACTCCGGATACGGATCCGCCGCCAATGAAACCGAATAAACAAACACTACCAACATCCCCCCCAAATAAACCATCACAAGTACCAAAGACACGAAAGAGACCCCTAAACTCACCAATCAACCACACCCCGCAACAGCCGCAATCACCAACCCTAAAACCCCATAATAAGGAGATGGATTAGACGCAACTGCCAAACCACCCAAAGCAAAACACACCCCCAAAAATAAAACAAATTCTATCATAAGTTCCTACTCGGCCTTTCTCCGAGATCTATGGCCTGAAAAACCATCGTTAAAAAATTTAACTACAAGAAC